TCTCTTCCTAGATCAAACCGAATACCTATTTCTAATTAATTCCTATTATACAAAAGCAGTCCAGATAGACTGAGCAAAAAAGGGTTTTATTTCGATTCCCTATTTTGAAAATCAGATATTAATTTTCTTCAGTCAGAATGAACAGAAAAATAAGATGATTCAAAGAAGTTCTCTACCCCGAACTTTGTATCGCGCGTATGACTTAGCACAACTAGGAAAGTAAGATCAGATAAACAAGACTAAAAAAAGATTCATCGGAATAGCAGAATACAAAATTAAGAAATGAAAAAAAAAAATAAAGGGGAGCCTAATCTCACCCCCTTCTGTACCATAAAGAAAAGATATATTCAATTTTTACCATTTTCTAAAAAGAAAAAGAAGTGCTTCTAGATTATAGACTTATCCACTTAGATGAATAAATCATACTATACTCTATTTATATTATGAACGAATATGTATCTCAATCCATCTCGAGGTATTTGTATCAATACCTATTCGGTAGATCTTTTTTTCTCTGCCAGGAACCAGATTTGAACTGGTGACACGAGGATTTTCAGTCCTCTGCTCTACCAACTGAGCTATCCTGACCTTTTCTTGTGCATCATCCTAGTAGAGGATTTGTATCTATGTCAATTAAAGGGATTCCAAAATCAATTAAATAAAGTATTTTAAATTCGAAATTTGAAAATGGGGGGGGGGGGGGTAGTCCTACGCATTGTATATGGCTTACTTAATAATACTTAAAAATAGAGTGAATAACCGGGATTCCTTCCCTACACTCGAATAAAAAAGAAATCTATTCTAGGATAAGATCCATTGAGTTCTCTTCGCACTCCTTTGGGAAAGAGTAGAATGAGAAAGCTAATGAATCTTAAATTGATAAAAAGGAAAAAAGAGGATAAATACTATAGTTAGCGAATAAAAGAGGGTTTGGGGATAGAGGGACTTGAACCCTCACGACTTATAAAGTCGACGGATTTTCCTTTTACTAGAAATTTCATTGTTGTCAGTATTGACATGTAGAATGGGACTCTCTCTTTGTCCTCGTCCGATTAATCCACTTTATTAGATGTATAAAGCCCTTCCTTCAAATTTAGAAGGAGTTCCACTAACAACACAACGTAATTAACTCGATTCGTTAGAACAGCTTCCATTGAGTCTCTGCACCTATCCTTTTCCTTTGTATTCTAGTTCGAGAACCCCCCACGGATTTGGCTCAGGATTGCCCTTTTTTAATTCCAGGGTTTCTCTGAATTTGGAAGTTACCACTTAGCAGGTTTCCATACCAAGGCTCAATACAATCAAGTCCGTAGCGTCTACCGATTTCGCCATATCCCCATTTTCCTCTTCTTTGAGACAAGGATTCCTTGTGTAATTTCATCCATCTCTTAGGTTTTTTGAATCTATTGAATTCATCACTCGACGTAGTCTAGCAGTTCGACTCTATTTGAGAGACCCCACTTGCTTATTGCAATTCAGAATTGAATTGATTGTATCGTTGAGGTATTTCCAATTCAATCCGAATCAATATATCCCAAAGTTTTTCTCTCCCCCCCCCTACTGTATTACTTTTTTAGAGTATTCGAAATCATACTATAACGCTTGATATTCATTCTTTTTTTTTTTTCTAATAAGAATTAGCTATTTTATTTGCTATGACTCTATGTCCCCCTTAGTGAAATAGGAATTCTAAAATTATTAACAAATAAAAAAATATCTCAAAAAAAAAGTCGATAATGATCGAATGAAAATGCCAATAAAGTTGCATTTTCTCTTTATTATATCTTTCATATATATTATTCTTTTCTATGTATTAGATTATTCGTCGGAGCCATATCAAATTGAAAATATCTGAAATCCAATTCCATTATAGAAATAGGAATCAATTCTATTCTATATAGAAAAATGGATTTGCGAATTAGAGAAATAAAAATAAAATTCAATAAATTTTTAAATTTTATTTAAAGATATCTTCTAGTTAAGCATATCAAGGTAACTTTATCTTTAAGAAGTTTTAGTTTTTTTTATAAGATTAAGTAGAACTTAAAATTTAGAATCTAGTTAATAGCTAAAATTAATAACTAAGATCTGCGATTTTACGGATTTCCTATACTATATCTATTTCTATTTGTTACACTATTTCTGCTATGTAAGCCCACTTAGCTCAGAGGTTAGAGCATCGCATTTGTAATGCGAGGGTCATCGGTTCAAATCCGATAGTCGGCTTTTTTTCTCTATCGATGTTCTACGAACAAAAATCTCTTTTTTTTTCCGAATTCAATGGAGAATCCAGGATCTTTTATGTTTTCTACCTTACAATTTTGCTAGATACAAAACAATAAAATAAATAATATATATACAAAAAATACAGATTTTGATGAAATTCTAGTTTTTGTGGTACTTTAGTTGATTTTACTCTGTTTATCCTGTAGTTTAATTCAGTTTTAATTTCGATGTATTCTGTAATGTAAATACAATGAAATTAATTGTGTAAAATGAAATTTCAATAAAATAAAAAAGGAGTCTTCATGTCCCGTTATCGAGGACCTCGTTTAAAAAAAATACGCCGTCTGGGAGCTTTACCAGGACTCACTAGAAAAACACCTAAATCCGGAAGTAATCTGAAAAAAAAATTCCATTCTGGTAAAAAGGAGCAATATCGTATTCGTCTTCAAGAAAAACAGAAATTGCGTTTTCATTACGGTCTGACAGAACGACAATTACTTAGATATGTACATATCGCTGGAAAAGCAAAAAGGTCAACAGGCCAGGTTTTACTACAATTACTTGAAATGCGTTTGGATAATATCCTTTTTCGATTGGGTATGGCTTCAACCATTCCTGGAGCCCGCCAATTAGTAAACCATCGACATATTTTAGTTAATGGTCGTATAGTCAATATACCAAGTTTTCGTTGCAAACCCCGAGATATTATTACTACGAAAGATAACCAAAGATCAAAAGGTCTGGTTCAAAATTCTATTGCTTCATCTGACCCAGGGAAATTGCCAAAGCATTTGACGATTGACACATTAGAATATAAAGGACTAGTAAATAAAATTCTAGATAGGAAGTGGGTTGGTCTCAAAATAAATGAGTTGTTAGTTGTAGAATATTACTCTCGTCAGACTTGAACTTAACGAAAAAAAGAAAGGTTCATAGAATTTTCTTCCCCTTACCCTTCCCCCGAACTAAATCGACCTAAGACCACTAATTCGTAAGACTACTAATTCGTATTTTCCCACTCAACTAGCAAAAATGGATTAACCCTAGGATCTTTTTTTTCCTATATGTATATTTTACATCCCACGGTAATTTGCTATAGAAAATTTCTATTAAATACGATATTATTGCTGGAATAAATTGTTATTTGATTTGCTACATTGTGCTCGTTAACGTTGATAAATTAAGAAAAACGGAAAGAGAGGGATTCGAACCCTCGGTAAACAAAAGTCTACATAGCAGTTCCAATGCTACGCCTTCAACCGCTCGGCCATCTCTCCTACAATAATCTTATTATGGAAAATAAACTGAGTGAATAGCGAGTTTTCTTATTCCTGCAGTACAGGTACAACCGCAACCGCTCGGAGGTTCCATAGTTCTATTGGGAAAATTCCTTTTGCTGTAAGTGGAAGGATCTTAGGTTTTTTTTACCAGGAATTGCGCTCCCTATAAAAGTTTTAGTTTGGGTTTTCCCGCAACCAAAGAAAAAGAGAATGGAAGAATTCTTCTTTTCTTCTTATTGCATAATCAAATTTATTGCATAATAAAATAAAGAAACCTTAAAATTCCGTTTGCATAAGGTACGCTACACCATACTGTCGAAATCCAAAATAGGGTATGAGACAATTAATGACTTTGCAAACACAAAATAGCTGATGAGAGAAGTTATTGTTGAGAAATAGGAAAGTGGAATGAAATCCAGTCTTAGTCAAATATTTAATATCTCCTCTTGTCCAAGCAGAATAAAAAGGATACAATTTGAGCTGCGCAGAAAATCCATATCTCTCTTATCCATTTAAAGCATATGGATTTAGAGCATACGGAGGGATCGATTTATAAGAATCGAATGTGTTTGTTTTTATGTTATTTTGTGAAGGAATGAAAACAATTCTATATGGAATGGGTTGGGAATTATGCCTAGATCCCGCGCAAATGGAAATTTCATTGATAAGACCTTCTCAATTGTAGCCAATATTTTATTGCGAATAATTCCGACAACCTCAGGAGAAAAAAAGGCATTTACTTATTATAGAGATGGTGCGATTTGACTCTTTTTTTTTTTTGTTTTTTTTTTTAGCCCTACCTACACCTTAGTCTTCCGAGAAAGAGAAGGGGTTCACATAGAGAGAACAATATTAGTAAAGCAAACCCACGCTTCGGGAAGGTGAGGTGAACTAACAATTCCTTCTGTCGTGTATCCTCGATTGATGCGGCCTCAGATGCTTCAATTATAGATTTGAGTATTGAGCGAAAGGTTATACCTACAGGATAGGTTATGGATTACAGGCCAACTCTACTCTATTAGTACCAGTAGGCAGCATAGGGGAGAAAAGCACTACACCTAGAAATAGGAAAGGAATCAACAAGAGAAAAACTTTGTTAGAAATTAGCCCTTTCCTGATCCGTATCAGGGTTGGGAAGAATGGTTGGGATAACAAACAACCATCAGGTTTGTACTTTGGATACCCCTATAACCATCAAAGATCGTTGAAGTGGCTAATTCCTCTAAATAGGGGGCGTTGAGAACAAATAAATTCTTGGAGCTATTGTTTTTTTCTAGCATTAATAAAATTCATTGGTGTTAAGAAAAACCTCTTGCGAAAAGGTTGGCTAGAGATTTCTTGGAAAAATACCAGCCCCTTTCGATTCATAATGAGACGGGACTAATTCTATTTTGATTCTATAGATTATTTCGCTTAGTACTATGTACAGAAGGGAGGAGCCGTATGAGATGAAAACCTCATGTACGGTTTTGGAACGGAGATTTTTTGAATAGAATGAACGACCGTAACGGATGTTGGCTCAATCCGAAGGAAATTATGCGGAAGCTTTGCAAAATTATTATGAAGCTACGCGACTAGAAATCGACCCCTATGATCGAAGTTATATACTCTATAACATAGGACTTATACACACAAGCAATGGAGAGCATACAAAGGCTTTGGAATATTATTTCCGGGCACTAGAACGAAACCCTTTCTTACCGCAAGCTTTTAATAATATGGCCGTGATCTGTCATTACGTGCGACTATCTCCACTATAGAAAGAAAAAAAGAGAGGATCAAATTTTCTAGTAAATACTAGAAAAAAAGGCTTTCTACATAGGGATCGTAAAAACAACGATTTTTCCCTATCAGCTGTAGGAAGGAAGGACACTTCAAGAGAATCAAAAAAGGAAGAAAGTATCGCCTATACTACTACTCTATGGATAAAGCTCTCAAATTGATAGGGAAAGCACCGTAAAGATCAATTAGTGAGCGACTGGGTCGATACAACTAAAAAAAACTGCTTACTTATCTTATCCCACGATATGGGGTCAAATTTAGGAATCCGCTTATGTAATAGAGCCGATCCACTAAGGGATTAAGCAGCGGTGTAGTATCAGATCCCAAAGATAGTAAGTTCTTTTTTCTTTCTTATGTAAAAAAGTCTTTTTCAAGGATTCTATAGAGATTTCATATATGAAACCGGGATAGTTACCTTTTAGAAAATTCGAACGAAGGCTCTAGATCTATCTATGCTTCATTCTTCTGAAGGTGGGAAAAAAGATCAAACTGATTATGGATAAAAATTAGGGTTTGAAACTTGGGTAATTAACTTCTTCTGCTTAAACCAAAAACAAATTCGATCGATTTTTTAGAAATCGAATTCAGTTAAGATAGGGGAAATTAAGATAGCAATTTATGAGCCGTATGAGGTAGGAAACTCTCAAGTACGGTTCTAAGGGAAGGAACTGCCTATTCCGACCGAGGAGAACAGGCCATTCTACAGGGTGATTCGGAAATTGCAGAAGCTTGGTTTGATCAAGCTGCTGAGTATTGGAAACAAGCTATCGCGCTTACTCCGGGAAATTATATTGAAGCACAGAACTGGTTGAAGATTACGAAGCGCTTTGAATTTGAATAAGAGCACGCTCCTTATTTTTCATAAAATGGGTGGTTTGGTTATTGATCCATTAATCAAATCAATTAGGTCGTAAGATCGAATCAAGAATTTTATTATATCCCTTTCTTCTACCTTCTATTTTATATGATATTTCATAAGGATAAACCATAGGGATAGGGTCCAGAATAGAAGTAATAAAGTGAATAAAAAGAAAAAATAATGGCAATATAAATATTGCTAATATATCAGGACTGTCTTATTAATAATTCTAATGAGTTATCTTGGAATTTAGAATAAAATAAAAAACCCTATATTATGCTCAAGGAAAGTAGATGTATATAGGAGCTTATACCTTCAAAAAAAATACACCAGTTTCTTAAATTTCAAAATTTTTTTTCTTACGTCGGGAAATATTTGTTTTTCAAGACAAACAATGTCCGTTAGGCACCTAATCTTTATGTCATAATAGATCCGAACACTTGCCTCGCATTGACTTCAATATATAATTGCTCCAGTGAATAACTAAAAAAAATAGAAGAACGATAGATAGTAAAGAAAAGAACTAACCATAATATCTATCTTTCAAAATCTATCTTTCAAAGATTCACTAAAAAGACAGTTGGCGGGTCTCTTTGTATGTCTTGTCCGGAAAGAGGAGGACTTAATGATTATTCGTTCGCCGGAACCAGAAGTAAAAATTGTTGTGGATAGGGATCCTGTAAAAACATCTTTTGAAGAATGGGCCAGACCCGGCCATTTCTCAAGAACACTAGCTAAGGGCCCTGATACTACCACTTGGATCTGGAACCTACATGCTGATGCTCACGATTTCGATAGTCATACGGGTGATTTGGAGGAGATCTCTCGAAAAGTCTTTAGTGCTCATTTCGGGCAACTCTCCATTATCTTTCTTTGGTTGAGTGGCATGTACTTTCATGGTGCCCGCTTTTCCAATTATGAAGCATGGCTAAGTGATCCTACTCACATTGGACCCAGTGCTCAGGTAGTTTGGCCTATAGTAGGGCAAGAAATATTGAATGGTGATGTAGGCGGGGGTTTCCGAGGAATCCAAATAACCTCTGGGTTTTTTCAGCTTTGGCGAGCATCTGGAATAACTAGTGAATTACAACTCTATTGTACTGCAATTGGTGCATTGATTTTTGCAGCGTTAATGCTTTTTGCTGGTTGGTTCCATTATCACAAAGCCGCTCCAAAATTAGCCTGGTTCCAAGATGTAGAATCCATGTTGAATCACCACTTAGCAGGATTATTAGGACTTGGGTCTCTTTCTTGGGCGGGACACCAAATCCATGTATCTTTACCAATTAACCAATTTCTTGACGCCGGGGTGGATCCTAAAGAGATACCACTTCCCCATGAATTTATCTTGAA